ATACATTACAAAATTTTGCTTTAGCCAATGATCCAATCAGAGGAATAATTGGGACTACGGTCTCGAATTTCTTAATAGCAGTATCTATTCGAAACGAATTCTCTAGCATTTGACTCCTTATCACCGAAGAGTTTAGTCGTACACTTGAAAGATAGCCCAGAAAATAGAAGGGATGATTATATAATTGCTTTATATGGATCCTGGCCGGTTGAGACCACAAGTCAAAATGACATTGCCAAAAGTTGACAAGGTGAGATTTCCATTTCTTTATCAGAAGATGAGCCCCCCTTGAAGCCAGAATCGATTTTCCTTGATATCTGACATAATGCATAAAAGGGTTTTTGAACAACCATAGGGTTTTCTGAAAATCGTTACAAAGCACTACTACAAGATATTCTATTTTTGCATAGAAATGTGTTCGCTCAAGAAAGGATCCAAAAGATTTTGATCGTAAATGAAAGGGTTGTTTACGGAGAAAAATGAATATGAATTCACATTCATATACATGAGAATTAGAGAGGAACAAGAAGAATCTTTGATTCTCTTTTGAAAAAAGGGAAATGGAATTTTTTGAAGTAATGAGACTATTTGAATTCCAATACTCGTAGAGAGAGAGTCGCAATAAATGCAACGAAGGAGTATCTTGTATCCAAGAGTGAAGGGTTTGAACCAAGATTTCCAGATGGATGGGGTGGGGTATTAGTATATCTGACACATGATTTAAATGTGATAACTTGTCCTCGAAAAAGGGAAATATTGAATGAATAGATCGTAAATTATGAGATTTTGCTATTTCTTTTTCTTCTAGGGAAGATACCAATCGCAGCGAGAATGGAATTTCCACAACGACTGCAAAACCCTCCGATATCATTTGAGAATCAAAATGATTGTTGTGCCCAACGAATCGATTTTGATTAGAATCATTAACCGAAATAATCAAACGATTCTGTTGATGAATTCGAGTAATTAAACGTTTCACAATTAGTGAACTGGATTTATTGTCATGATCTAAATTTTCCACCGGTTCATAAAGAATCGATCCATTTAAAGCATGACCATGAGCAAGCGCGTAGATATATTCCTGAAATAGAAACGGATATAGGAAGTATTGTTGCCGAAATCCATCCATTTCTAAATATCCTTGTAGTTCCTCCATTTCCATTTGAAATTACACTTGAACCAAATGGGGGATTTCGTGAGTTATCAAATAATACATAGTACGATACGGTCAGAACAAGGTATATAGTAAGAAAAGAATAGATACCCCGGAGCCAGAAAGGACAATCAACGGATCCTATTTCCATCCAATTTATTTATGTTCGTTATAGTTACAAGAGATGGTTAGAAATCCTTTATTTTTACAACCCGATCACTCTTTTGACTTTGGAATAATGAATTTTGATCAGTATACCGTTTCTTCTACACATTCGTCTCCACTACATAATAGAGAACATAATAGAGAATAGTTAGGATTCATGAAAAAAAAAAGGAATTGATGATCCACTCACAAGAGAACCCTTTCCCACATCAGGCACTAATATATTTTTAACGTCTAATTAGATCGGGTAATCATTCGAATTAAGAACAAACAGAAGCTCGTTGCTTTTGGTTTCCCTATAATTGGAGCTATAGAGCTCTATCCATTTATTCACTCGACCCAACTTGAATTGATTTGACCCCTTTCCAAGAAAAGAATCAAAACAAGATTTTGTATCGATCCGTTAAGGATGAAGTATTCTAAGAGTTCTCCATTGATACGACATGCTGTTTTTTCCTTTCATTCCCTTTCAGGATCAGTCGTGGTCTTACAAACTCTACCAATGGTATGGACGAATCCGTTGCTTCATCAAAATGTGTAAAAGACCATAGCCGCACTTAAAAGCCGAGTACTCTACCGTTGAGTTAGCAACCCATATAAATAGGGTGTGTAGATACGATCGGAATAAAAAATAAATAAAGAGATTCGATTGCCCGACCTCGTCAAAACATTGAACTAGCAACAGATCAAAAAGAAAGATTTGATGATCAATTGTGAACATAAAAATGAACAGAGATCAGATGAAAATACAACAGATTCTGGGATAAATTATAGAGAAAATCTAAATAGATGTAAAAATTTATAGACTACCCATACTCTATTTTTTTTTTTTTCATTATATTAACTAAGATACTTCTTGTGTCACAACGAAATTGACGAACCCATCGTTTGAGTGAAATAAAGAAACAAACTTATGAAATGTGGATAAATAGATCTATTTATCCACGATCGAATTATATTTGTTCGATACACCATTGTCAATATGAATTGAATGTTGAGAAAACCAATTCAATAAATAAAACAAGGATTTGTGTTGGAGTGACACTACAACATAGATAAGGGATGAAGTATGAGTGGGGAAATAAATAAGGAATTCCGGTAGGAAAAAAATGTGGGGTTTATTCAATATTTATTCAATAGAGGTACAATAAGCAAGATTGACCTTTTGTTTGTTGGTGGAGTCCCAACGAAAACCATCTGATTGATGGTAATCCCGTAATTTCCCAATTATTTCATCTATTCACTCAATCTTTTTTCTATCTGTCTCATATCAAGAGAAGATATTTTTTTTTTATAGTTCTATGATACGGGGTCATGTGAGAGCAACAATGAATAGAGAATAGAGAAAAAAAATAAGGAATGGTGGAGAAACAATTAGACAAAGCTAGATACTGGGCACCCCCCCCTTTTTTTTTTATTTCATTAATTTCATTTGATTAATTCGAAATTCCTTAAATACCTCCGCCTTCTTTGAAATATCATGAACAGTTCCTGTAGGTTGAGCACCTTTTTCAAGGAAATATAGAATAGCGGAAACATTTGAATAAGTTTGGTTCTTTATCGGATCGTAAAAACCCACTTTACGAAGATCTCTTCCCTCTCTTCGGGATCGAACATCAATTGCAACGATTCGATAGATGACTCATTGGGATAGACATAAATGAACAACCCCCCCTAGAAACGTATAAGAGGTTTTCTCCTCGTACGGCTCGAAAAAGAATGATTCGAATTTATGTATTGTAGTGGCAAATAGATCCACAAAATCATCAATTAGACTATGATTTGAGTCATTTTTTTTTGTTCTTCCTTCCTGAAAAAAAAAAAAAAGAAATCTCATTCGTACTCATAACTCAAGTTGGGTAATTCTCAAAGAGCTCGAAGGGAAATCCTTAGACATTTATTGAGCCGTCTCTAACCTCTTTTGTTTGTCTCGCCTAGAATCGATTTTATTTCTTCCCCATTCTGATCTAGTTGTTGAGACAATTGAAAACGGTGTTTCCTTGTTCCGGTATCCTTTATTTTATCTTTGCTTTGAATCCTTGGGTTTAGACATTACTTCGGTGATCCTTAATTGTTTCAAAAGGGTAGCAACATACCTTTTGTTATTTCGTTCTATGGAAACGATTGATTCCCCTGTGATACACTTTTGATCGGAATTGGTAAAACTATTTCGACAAATTCATTTTACTTTTTTTTTTTACTTGTTCGAACTCGATCCTTTCAATTTCTATACCGAAGATATACTTACGAAGTTGTTCCAACTTATTGATTGGCATTAACCCTAGATCCTTCTCTCTGCTAAATGAACCAATTCTTTATGCTCGAGCTCCATCATGTGCTATATTATAATTATATTATTTTATTACAACCCCAAAATTGGGGTCCTAGTGGAATAGAACAAACTATGTCGAGCCGAGAGCATCTTCTTTGATATATAAAATGGTGGGTACAAGAATCCACAGCCGATAATGTCCTTCAAGTCGCACGTTGCTTTCTACCACATCGTTTCAAACGAAGTTTTACCATAACATTCCTCTAATTTTGGACCGGTATGGAATTGATTCAATATGGAATCATGAATAGTCATTGGCTCAATCGGTATATAGTATATGAAGTCCTCCATACTTTCATTTTCATAGATGGATCTGGGGAAGTCTCAGCAAGAATATAATTTAACCCCATATTTTATTAGAAGAATGAAACACATTTATAAAAAACACGAAGAAATGCGTTGCTTAACACTTCTTTACATCTTCAACAGATTGTTAGGGATGATGAATCATGAAAGATCCAATTCTTTCTCAAACAACTAAAACTAAAGAAGGGTCTTTAATTAGATTACCGATACCGGAACAGAATGAGTCATTAACCAAATAAGCTATTCCAATGACCGGGAAAGATCGCAAGTGATCGATAGGATAGATTCACCAATGTCACACTTCTTCGAGTAGAAAGAATTTATAAGGAATCATAAAAAACAATTTCAAGAATTTCCTACTTCGACATCATTACTGGAAATAAGTTTTCCAGTAAAGACTGAATTGAATCTCTAAATCCATCAACAAGTCGGTACAACGAGGATCTAAAAATGTTTAGCAGATATCTGATTAATTAAATCAGACGCGAATTTGATCATCATAAGAGACCTCTATGTTTCCTTTCCGATTGAATCATCAATAATTTAAACCAGATAAATGGGTCAAGAAACAAATCCAATTGTTTTGTTTTCTTGGGGATGGATAGAAGGGGCTCATGAAAGAAAAAATGAAGGTCGGTATTCTTTACAGGTATTTTTTCATCTGATTGATAAAATCAGAATCGTAGGAGTCTGATTTTATCGTATTCATCAGATACACCAAACAAGTGTTACCGGGGGTAATCGTGGGTATTTAAGGGATCGCAGATCTTTTTCGCCAAAACTGAAACACCGGTGTCACTGATCACTGAAATAGAACAATAACAATAACAATACATATAGGCATGGTTCATTTTCTACAGATTTTTCCTTACTTCAGATTCAGGAATCTTTCCATAAAGTAAAGTGAATGTATGAATCTCCCCCCTCCCCCAATTGATCGCTACATTGATTTCCAATTATTCATTGGAGCCAAATCAAATACAAAATAAAAGAAATTAGGTCCAAAGAAAATAATCTGTTCCGTATTGAATTTTCTTGTTTGTTAATAAGATCCGGATGACAAGGGTCTTGAAATTGATACCTTCCTTTCCTTTGCGGATTAACTCATATCGACACGAATTCCATGGGGATCATGAATCATATCCAAAGCCAATTTAAAAGGATCTTCTTATGGGATGCTATCCTGTCTTGTATAAGTACAAAGCAAAATGGGTTCATATCAATTCGTTGTTACTATTTTGTTTGATTTTGTCCCACCCCAGTCTCAGGAGCTTTAATTCCAGCGACGGAATTAATACCAAGAACCCCCCCGTTTTTTAGGATTCAGGATCCACATAGAATTAGTCATTTTGTCTACCCTATCTTTATTTATATTTACTTTAGGGAAGGTAGAGACTTCTCTTTTATTTCGCATTTCGACTCAGAATGCATCATGTGAGAATCCAAATATCATAGATATGGGGCATAAAGTTTATCCAAATGACTAACTAACCTTCAATATGAATATGGGCGAGGGGGCGAACATACGTTGAATGGCCCACCCAGTTTTTTTTTTTGAATTTCACTTTGATCTTTGTTCCCATCCTACCTATATCAAAAAAGATATTTATTTCCATCCACATGTCATTGATACTCGATCCGTTTGTTTGTGAGAAACAAAATCGAAAGGGAAGATATGATTCTATAGAAGAATCATTAGAAATCACAAAGAAAGATTGGATCACATTGTATCCAGCATTACACCCTTAAACAGAAGATTCTTAAAAAGAACAATCTTTGTTATGATAGAATTGGTCTGGGACGGAAGGATTCGAACCTCCGAGTAACGGGACCAAAACCCGTTGCCTTACCACTTGGCCACGCCCCATTTTTATTTCTATTCGACACCGATAAACACTAATATCGGTATTGGTTGTTCGTCAATTCCAGCCCCAATATCTATTGAATTGGTTGTTGCTATGATTCTACACATGTAGATGTAGAATCAAAATGAATTTATTGATCATTACATACAATTCAATTAAGATATTGTATGTAAGGTATGATTCCTTTTATTCTCATTTGAGAATTGAAGGATTTTTGATTGAGGGAGTTCAAAGAAAAAGAAAGATTTTGCGGCCTACTTTCCCTTCTTTCTTCATTTTCCCCTTATATCAATAACCCAATAATAATGAAATTTTCTCCAAGAACAAAATGTTTGTTATGCTTAATATCTTTAGTTTGATCTGTCTTAATTCTGCCCTTCATTCGAGTAGCTTTTTCTTCGCCAAATTGCCCGAAGCTTATGCTTTTTTCAATCCAATCGTAGATGTTATGCCAGTCATACCTGTGCTCTTTTTTCTCTTAGCCCTTGTTTGGCAAGCTGCTGTAAGTTTTCGATGAGATCTTTAATACTGTCTTAGAAACATTCATGATTTATTCGATAAAAAAAAAATTCTATTCTTAAGAATGGATAAGATCAGATAATGAACCCTCGACTCAAACATGGAAATTCTTTTGGATAATCGAGATGAATCGGAATCACCTCATTTCTTCATTCCTTCTGGGGGTCGAAGACCCTATGTATGGTCCCTACAATACCTAATTGTAGGTATGAGAGATCATTTTGTTAACGAAAGAATCAGAATCTTATTACAAATTCATTCCTGCAAATTCCTTATGTTTTCTAGAAACCACTTCTTTTCTTGGTGTCAAAACGGAATATGTGGTACAAAAATGGAGAATCTATTCCCCTATTTCCCCCAAAATGATCTTGGAGATTGTGTAATGCTTACTCTCAAACTCTTCGTTTACACAGTAGTGATATTCTTTGTTTCTCTCTTCATCTTCGGATTCCTATCTAATGATCCAGGACGTAATCCTGGACGTGATGAATAAAAAAATCAGGGGTTTTTCCTTGCTCGATTTCTGAATTTTCTTAGGATTTTCTTTCTCCATTCCATACATTTAACTATGAGAAAGGGGATTAGAGATTTTTTCGAATTCGAAGGGGAAATATCAAGTGATCAGAAGAAACGGAGAGAGGGGGATTCGAACCCTCGGTACAAATAATTCGTACAACGGATTAGCAATCCGCCGCTTTAGTCCACTCAGCCATCTCTCCCAATTTTAAAAGGATAATTCATATGTGACGCGTGAAGTAAAGGTTGATAAAAGTTTTTCCTTATCTTTCTTTATTCTATAAATATAGACAAATTTGATCAATCATCAATTCCCTTTAGATAATGATTCGAAACAGATATCTCCAATAGAAAGAGTCCCTTTTTGATTTCGTCCGAAAAGTTCTTTCTTTTATTCCCCCGGCCTGGCCAGTACCTAGCCAGGCCATTCCTTGTTCCAATGAATCATAGATCAAATGATTTATTTTTGATTTGAAAACGAAAATGCTTGTTATTGAAGCAGCAACAAGGCTATTTCCATTCCTATGATAGGAGTGTCATTTCTTATTATGTTTTTCTTTTTCTCGATTTACTTAAAATGGAATAAAAAAAACATATTTTTTTCTATTATAATTAGAATAGAACTCATATATTTCTTCAAAGAA